TGTGTATTAAACTACTACAGTATCATAAGTATCATATATTTTATTACTTTCTACTTTACTCTTTTATTTTCTTTTAATAAATTTCCTATTATTAAATTAATATATTGTATTGAATTAATTAATATATTGTATTGAATTAAATACATATTAGTTAATTAAATATTAAATAATATGAGACTCGAAATGAAAGTACCCTTCTCGCATACATTCCCCATTACGTTGTCGGAACAAAAATATTGCATGTATCAATATGGATGGAAATATTTAGTACATGAAATAGCGATTTGCTAGATATATAAATAGATTTGCTAGATATATAAATAGATTTGCTAGATATATAAATAGATTTGCTAGATATATAAATAGATTTGCTAGATATATAAATAGATTTGCTAGATATATAAATAGATATATAAGATATAACTAATAAAACGGATCTTGTGTTCTGGAATTGGAATCAAAGAAAGATATTTAAAATGGCTCGTATGTTGTGACTTGGAATAAATGTTTCTCGGTAAAGGAAGGGAATAGTAATTTATTCATTCCTAATTTATTCCTATAGAACGTTTAGGAACAAGAAGATTAAATCGGATATATCGACTGATTCCCGCGTAGTCCAAAGAAAAAAAAGATCCAATTTCATCTCTATCGAATTTTAATATCAGAATAGTGGATATAATTATGATGCAATGGGTTAGGTCCACTTACTTTTTATTTTGTTGATTTCTAATCGATTTAATTGGAATAATGGAAAATAGGAAAGGAATAGTAATATTTGAAGATTTAACGAGACGACTTATCCTTACATTTAAACTTATCCTTACATTTAATAATATATTAAATTTATTAAAATAGCAAATTTATAACCATACTATAATTAATTATAATGTTATAATTTTGATTCTATATTAAAATATTAAATTATACGGTTTGTTACTTTTTTTTTATTACTTTATTACAAAGATCAACAATATCTTTATTTGCACTTCAAATATGAATACTACTGCCGGAGTTTTATGATTTATGAAAAAATCAAAGCCCCTTATCGGATTTGAACCGATGACTTACGCCTTACCATGGCGTTACTCTACCACTGAGTTAAAAGGGCTTGTTTGATCCAATTCCTGAATAAAGACACTATGAGTTTAGTATATATACTTATTATAATAGATGTACATAGATATATCTTATAATAAGTATAAGGGTTCATTCAGGAATGAAAAATTTTCTTTATCCAGTAAAAGTAAATTAAATAATTTCATATAATTTAATATAGAGTATATAATATAGGTAAAATAAAACGGTTTATTGATATTGGATTTGATAAATATCAATACAATGAATTGTTTCAAGACTATCCTAATTGACATCATAACTAAATTCATTTGAGTGATACATGTATCCACTAATTTAACATAGATCCAAGATATTTCATTGAATCATTGATAAAGAGATTCGGATAAAGAGATTCGGCGTGGCCTTTGAACCAAACTTTTATCGAAAGAGATTCGGATAAAGAGATTCGGCGTGGCCTTTGAACCAAACTTTTATCGAAAAAAATTGTATAGAAAGAATCGTGAAAGACGGAAAGATCCTTCGTATCGAGTCATACCATTCCATTATATTGACAATTTTAAAAAACTATTCATACTATGAACATAGTATGATGGCGGTCGTGCAAGTCTGCCCCCATCGTCTAGCGGTTCAGGACATCTCTCTTTCAAGGAGGCAGCGGGGATTCGACTTCCCCTGGGGGTAGGGTACTACGAAAGGAAGTTGATCGTGGATTATCAATAAGCCTGGAATTGATTCTTCCTGGGTCGATGCCCGAGCGGTTAATGGGGACGGACTGTAAATTCGTTGGCAATATGTCTACGCTGGTTCAAATCCAGCTCGGCCCAATAATTTGCCGATCCGCCATGAAATGATATAATATAACCCATTTGTTGCTCTCCAGAAATGCCCGATCCCCCAATCCCAATACGGAAGAAATCCATTTTATGATATATCTATACCACTTTTACTCTCTTTTTACAAGAAATTCTGATCTTGCTAATGATCTAGATTCATATCAGGATCCGTAACTATAAAGTAAAGTTTAAGGAAAAGAGTAAATAAAAAAAAAAAAAACTTTTTTGATTGAACGAGTGATTATCCAATTGATTTGGCAATAACGAAAGGATTACTAGTAATACCGGCTGCTCTAACTAAAGTACATATCCATATGGGTATCGATATATCACACTCGCAGCTCTGTTACAACACGCCAATTCGAATCGAAATTGAAAGGGTTAGAATGAAATCATAAAAATATGTATACTTTATTTTATTATGGTATTTACTTGGGATTGTAGTTCAATTGGTCAGAGCACCGCCCTGTCAAGGCGGAAGCTGCGGGTTCGAGCCCCGTCAGTCCCGACGAATCCAAATCCAATAAAAAACTATATCAATTCATCTCTCTATTTTTTGTGAAAAGAAGTCCAAATAACATAATTTCATTCCCAACAGCGATCCCTCTTCTTTTTTTCTTTTTCGTTTCACATTTATCATCAACCAAATGGGGGAATTTCCATTTCTTCGACTAGTACCGATTCGATTGATGGGAGAGAGGCATATGTGGATTAGTACAATTATTATATTATTAGCATCAGATTCAGGATTCCACGGGATACCGTACTGTACTGGGTCTGGCTTTTTCAATTACTCCCGATCTGTGAAATATGAAATAGAGTAGAGTATTGTATGTTTCCCGGGAGTACATACATAAATGGAATTTGTACAATATAAAAAAAATTGAACATAGTTACTGTGTATAGAATAGTATAGAATACTTTTTTTTTAAGATTAAAATAAAAGTATATCCTTTTCGGGCCCTATTTTGTGTAACCTCAATTTCAAATTTTACTAATTTGAAATAATCTATCTCATTCAAATTTCGCATTGAACTTTTGATATATGCGTCCCATTACTAATCCAATGAAAGAGGATATTCAAAAAATAAAGATCAAACAAGGATCACTTTTTTATTAGCGAGGTAATGAATTTTTTTTTTTATTTGATAAGGGTTTTTCCTTGAAAGAACAAACTTTTTAAATTTATATATAAATATATAAAAAAATAGTTAATTTGATGGAATATTCGATTTTTTTATACCGGAATTTGTACTCGTCTTTATCATACTTCTTTTGTTTTCCAAGAAGATTGGATCATTAAAAAAAGGAGTTTATAACTTAGCTCCTTCCTTTTTTTTTCATTGAGCTTCTATTGTTTGTTGGGGTTTGTTTAGAACCAATGGTAAGTGGAAAGGCGGTTAGATGATACTTCATCAGATGATTGTACAAAGAGGGCGGTAGGTTATAGAAAAGAAAGAATGGAAAAGAATGATAAATAAATAAAGGAATTATTGATTGTATCGGGAATCAAATTTTGAGTTCAGTATGGATAAAAGATCATCCTATGTTATACTATTCAATTCTTGACGATGAATCGATTTGATAGCTCCGATATTGTTATTCATGATATTGATCCGATTCGATATCATCGAGATGTAATGCATCCCATTGAATTTACAGGCGAAAGGTTTATTATCTCTATGGGATTAACTCCCGAGTTATTGCGAATTAAAGAAAAATTAAACAATGAGATTATGGAAGTAAATATTCTCGCATTTATTGCTACTGCACTGTTTATTCTAGTTCCTACTGCTTTTTTACTTATAATATACGTAAAAACAGTCAGCCAAGGTGATTAATTTGAATTAAACTTGATTTTTTATTTCTTATCAATAATTGCAGAGAAGAAAAGGATAAAAATTTCGCGTCTTAAATGAAATGGGCAGACTAGAATCAGTCGTATTCTATGGGATACGATAGTATGGTAGAAAGATTCAGATATTTCTTTCTACCATACTATCTAGTATTGTTATTGTAGTGTATAAAGTTGTATTGTAATGCGGGTTAATTTAATATAGATTAATATAGATCAATCTACAATAGTATCATCATATTCCTTTTCTATATATATAGAAATCGATTAAATTACGTATATATAATATATATAGTGATAATGTATATTATATAGTATCCCAATTCTATTTCTTTGCTTTATCTATTTGTATTTAATTTGTTTTCAATTAAATTAATTTGAAATAATCGAAAGCGACTTTTACGATTAGAATTCCTAGATTTCTGATTATTTTCAATATGAATCCCGATCGAAAGAATCAATGACTTCTTCGATAGGTATAATAAAATAATCTTTTAGTTAGCATTCCGACGAAGAAGTCATTGATTGAGGAGTTGACAAATGATCCATGGGAACTTCTTCGGATTTCGAAAAGGATTAGTAAAACCCGTCGACTTTTAACGTTTGAACCATGATATGAAATGGGTTCAATAAAACAAGCAAAACAAAAATAAAATTTCTAAAATAGTAAAACTAAAACAAGCGGCGCAATATGTGACTCGCCCAAGACAATATTTTAGTATGTGCAGTATCTCGTTGGACAACTACTATGTTGTTTCCCAATGTGTATCCACGTAATGGAATAACCGAATTGTTTTCTCTTTGATCTTTGAACAGTAAAGAGGTAAACAAAATAAAAAAAAAGTTCCGTTCTTCCTCATGGTCCATATCTAACTTTGGTAAGAGTCAGTTCATCGAAATAGAAAATTTATGAAGAATTCAGTTGGAATAAATTTCCTACCATTTGTATTCCTTTTACTTTTTTTACTTTCAAAATACGAACACGGAAATAATTGAAATATTTCTTTGATTGAAAGAGTATTCTTCATATATATTTATTATTCATAGAATACATTACTCAACTAAAATCCAAGAGAATTTCGAAATGAAGATATTTTTCATTTCTATTTCAATTTAAAAATAAAATTTTAAATTGAAATAGTGAAATTTTAAATAAAAAAAACTTTGCCGAACGATCTATAAAAAAAAGTGATACTGTTTAGTTCCTAAACTCAATTAGTAGTACTTCTAGAGTC